GTAGGTTGGTTTTGGGTTGTGATTGTGTAATGTATTGTGTTTTTGTTTGCTTTTTTGGGGGTAGGGGAGTTCGGGTTGGATTTGACATGTGTTGTTGTGTGAGTGATTGGGTGTTGGAGGTTGGGATTATTCATTTAGTTGTGGTGGATGAAAAAATCACGATTAAAAAGCGGATGGTGGGGGGGGGGGGTTAGCCATGGGTTCCAAGAAGGTGTGGTGGAGGTTGGGTATCTAGTGTTTGTTGAACTTCTTGGTGTTGAGAGCAGTGTTTCTGTAGTTAAAGTTTTGTAACGACGGTTTTTCAGACCGTAGATCTCGGAGAAAGGCCGGGCGGAAATTATGATGAAATTTGTTCTGTTTCTTAGTCTGTGTTTTGCTTTAGGTGGTTTAGCGGTGGCGTCTAATCCTTCTCCTTATTATGGGGTGCTGGGATTAGTTGTGGCGTCTATTGCGGGGTGCGGTTGACTGGTGAGTCTGGGGGTTTCTTTCGTGTCTTTAGTCCTGGTTATGGTTTATTTAGGGGGGATGCTGGTGGTGTTTGTTTATTCGGTGTCGTTAGCAGCTGATCCTTATCCTGAAGCGTGAGGGGATTGAGGGGTTGTTGGATATGGGTTTGGGATGGGTATGGTCATTGTAGTGGGAGCTGTTGTGAGCGGGGTGTTTGAGGTTCTGGTGGATGGGGGTACGGTGAATAATGTAGGGGTTTCATTTATTCGGTTAGATTTTGGCGGGGCGGCTGTGCTGTATTCATGGGGGGCGGGGCTGTTTCTGATTGGAGGGTGAGGGCTGCTGCTGACTCTGTTTGTGGTTCTGGAACTTGTGCGGGGGCTGTCTCGGGGGGCGATTCGGGCTGTTTAGGGTAAAGGGGAGAGTGGAAATAGGTCAGAGGGTAGTTTAATTAAAATGCCAGCTTTGGGAGTTGGTGATAAAGGTTTGATTCCTTTCCTTCTGAGGGTGAGTCGGGTGCTGGGAAGTTTGGGTTAATGAATATGTAAAGATAAAATGTGATGGTTGTTAACACGATGATCGTGTTGGATGTAGGGAATATGTAGGTATTTATTTGGTTTGTGTGAGTGAAAAAAAAATCACGATAAAAGAATGGTGATGAAAATTGGTGTTAAGCTGAAAGTCTCAGGAAAGTGGAAATAAGGAAATCATGTCCGGTGACCATTGCATTATACAGTACCTGTAGAGGCAAACGGCGCGGGGTCCATGAATGGGAGCAAAGTGCATCAGTGTCAGGTTTGCGTAGGACTTATCCTTCAACCATGTAGCTTGATAGGCGCTTGAGGGGACTAGGTAGCTCGGCGGTCATGTGATGGACACGTCAAGAGGAAGATAACTCCTGCTACGCACTTGAAGGGTTTATTGAAGAGACGCTAAAAAAAAGGAAGAGATGAGGGAAAGGGTGAGATGCCGGAGTAACGAAGGTAAGGAGGAGCGTCCAGACCAGCACTTGTATCTGTGAAGATCATTGAGCAGCGGATTAAGACGTCTTATGGACCTGAAGTTACCACGGGAGGCGCAAAAGAGCAAGGAGTGCCTCGAGGGTAAGAGGGAAAGTATGCCCCTGAAGCCAATAACTAGGGTATAACCGACGTTGAGTAGCTCGGTCCTCGTGAGAAGCGCAGTCAATAGATAACCAGGTTCTCTGGCTTGGGAGCTCTTGAAAGCTGTTGGAGAGGGTCATGTTTTTGGAGGTGGGCGAACCGTATGACTAGGGGAATTCAAAGGAGCGCTGGGACATTCCTCGTATCCTGGGTGGGTAGGGAAGTGCGTGGTAACATTGTCGATCTCGTGCGACGCTTGGTGTGGTTATGGGGGAGATCATCTGGGTTGTATAGTACCTGAAACAAAAATGCGTTCGAGAGGAACACGTTTGAATATTACGTTCATGGGGACGATTATTTGGGTGTGCATGGGCGTTGGAGTTGGGCACTATGAGGAATATCCTACATTGACTTAATGTCTGATGGGGGAAAAAGGTTGATGCTGAATAATACATACCCTAAATAGGCGCTGACAAAGTGTTCTGGGGGGGAGGGGGGGGGTAGCATGGTGGGATGTTAACTCTAAGAAGGGGCGTAATCTTCAATCTTTGGTTTACAAGACCAATGTTTTTATAAACTATTAGAGTTAGTTAAAGTTTGAGTATCTTGTTTTCTAGGATGGATACGATAGGGAATAGAACTAGAATGATTGTGAAGTAAGTGAAGGAGGCTAGTTGACCGATGATGATGAATGGGTGTTCGACCGGTTGGCTGCCTACTCAAGTTAGAATAAGGAGGTTGGCGACTAGGGCTCAAAAGAGGATTTGGGAGAGGGGTCGGAAGGTTATTGAGCGTAGTTTGGATGTGTGTAGGAGGGGGATTAGGAATAGGACTAATACGGATGCAGCTAGGGCCAGTACTCCTCCTAGTTTGTTTGGAATGGATCGGAGAATGGCGTAAGCAAATAGGAAGTATCATTCGGGTTTGATGTGTGGGGGTGTGGCTAGTGGGTTGGCTGGTGTGAAGTTTTCTGGGTCGCCTAGTAGGTTTGGTGAGAATAGGGCTAGAGAGGCAAGGAGGATAAGTATTAGTGCAAATCCTAGGATGTCTTTTGTGGAGTAGTATGGGTGGAATGGGATTTTGTCACAGTCCGATGGGATGCCTAGTGGGTTGTTTGATCCTGTTTCGTGTAGTAGGGTGAGGTGGACTAGGGTTAGGCCTGCGATTACGAATGGTAGTAGGAAGTGGATGGCGAAAAATCGAGTGAGGGTAGGGTTATCTACTGAGAAGCCGCCTCATGCTCATTCTACTAGTGTTTGGCCAATGTATGGGATTGCTGAGAATAGGTTTGTGATTACTGTGGCCCCTCAGAATGATATTTGTCCTCAGGGCAGGACGTAGCCTACGAAGGCGGTTGCTATTAGGGTTAGCAGCAGGACAACTCCGATGTTTCAGGTTTCTTTGTTCAGGTATGAACCATAGTAGAATCCTCGTCCAATGTGGAAGTAAATGCAGATGAAGAAGAATGAAGCTCCGTTGGCATGTAGGTTACGGATTAGTCAGCCGAATTGGACATTTCGGCACATGTGGGCTACGGAGGTGAAGGCTAGGGAAGTGTCTGCTGTATAGTGCATGGCTAGTAGGAGGCCTGTGATAATTTGTGTAATCAGGCAGATGCCTAGGAGGGATCCGAAGTTTCATCAAGTTGAGATGTTTGATGGTGTAGGGAGGTCAATTAGGGAATCGTTGATGATTTTTAGTAGGGGGTGGTTTTTACGAAGATTGAGGGCCATTAGTTGGGTCTGTGGGAGGAAGCTAGTAAGATAAAGATAGAGAGGGCGAATGAGCCTAGGTAGGCTTTGATTAAACCTGGGTGAAGCGTGGTGGCCGTTTTAGTTGCTTTTAATTGTAGCTCGGCTAGGCCTTCTGGTCCTAGTAGTTTGTATCAGGATAGGTCTACAAGGTGGGAGGCAATATTTTGGCCGCCGGCCAGAAGGGCTTTTGCGCTGGATCGGTGTATTAGGGGGTTGAAGTAGCCTAGCGAGAGGGAGAAGTTGTAGTATGGGTTTTGTTTTGTTAGGATAAGGGTATGAGTTAGTTTTGATAGTTCTAGGGCGAGGGCAATTCCTAGGGCTGTGACTGTCAGAGCTGTAATTTTAATGGATAGTGGTATGGTTATGGGTGGCGTTTTTGTCGGAAGGATGTATGAGGTGATTAATAGTCCCGCTGTGATGCTTCCGACTGCAAGTCGAGTGATGGGGGAGGTTACTGCTGGGTTGTTTTCGTTTATTGGGGTGAGGGGAGGGATTCGTACGAACCCGGTTTGTACGAGTACGGTTATGCGGATTGTGTAGACTGCGGTGAATGATGTGGCTAGTAGGGTAAGGAGGAGAGCTCATGTGTTTAGGTAGGAGGTGTTTAGGCTTTCGATGATTTGGTCTTTTGAGTAGAAACCCGCCAGGAATGGTGTCCCCATTAGTGCTAGGTTACCGATGGTAAGGCAGGAGGTGGTTGTTGGGAGAAGTTTTTGTAGGCCTCCTATCTTTCGGATGTCTTGTTCTCCGTTGAGGTTGTGAATGATGGATCCGGAACATAGGAACAGCATGGCCTTGAAGAATGCGTGTGTTGAGATGTGGAGGAAGGCTAGTTGTGGGAGGTTTAGTCCAATGGTGACTATCATTAGGCCAAGTTGGCTTGAGGTGGAAAAGGCGATGATTTTTTTGATGTCGTTCTGGGTCAGAGCACATGTAGCTGCGAACAGGGTGGAAAGGGCGCCGAGGCAGAGGCAGAGGGTAAGGGCATTTTGGTTGTTGGTGAATAGTGGGTGGGTTCGGATGAGGAGGAAGATTCCGGCTACTACTATTGTGCTAGAGTGGAGTAGGGCGGACACAGGGGTTGGACCTTCCATGGCAGCAGGAAGTCAGGGGTGTAGTCCGAATTGGGCTGATTTGCCTGTTGCGGCTAGAATTAGGCCGAGTAGGGGTAGTGTGGGGGTTTGAGAGGGGGAGGAGAGTTGTTGGATTTCTCAGGTGTTTGTTGTGTAGGCTAATCATGCCATGCAGAGAATGAGGCCGATGTCTCCTACTCGGTTATAGAGTACGGCTTGGAGGGCAGCGGTGTTGGCTTCTGCTCGGCCGTGTCATCAGCTAATTAGGAGGAAGGATATGATTCCTACTCCCTCTCAGCCAATGAATAGGACGAATAGGTTGTTAGCTACGATTAGGATTAGTATTGCGATTAGAAAGAGTAGGAGGTAGGTGAAGAATTTTGTGATGTGAGGGTCTGAGGCCATGTATCATGTCGCAAACTGTAGAATAGATCATGACACGAACAGGGCGATTGGGAAGAATGTGAGGGAGTAGAAGTCTATTTTTAGGCTGAGTGGGATTTTAAAGTTTATGATGTATTTTCATTCTCATAGGAAGACCAGGCTTTCTGTCCCTGAGTAGATGTGGATTATCATTGGGATCAGGCTGATTAGGAAGGAGGTTTTGACTGTGTTTGTGATGGTGGTTGGGGTATTTTTGAGGTTGTCCGATAGAAGAGGGAAGATAATGGGGGTGGACAGGGTGGCTAGGGTTAGTAGTATGAGAGTAGTTAGGATTAGTGGTAGATCCATTACTTTCACTTGGATTTGCACCAAGATGAGTGGCTCCTAAGACCATTGGATTACTATTATCCTTTGAAAGTAAGGGGGCTGAGGTTTTATACTCAGATGCAAGAGTTAGCAGTTCTTGTTGGTTAAACCTCCCCTCGGCAGATGAGAAGGTTTTAACTTCTATTTTTAGGATCACAGTCTAATGTTTTGATTAAAACTACATCTGCATATTGGGATGCCTGAGATTAGTTGTGGCTTGAGGATGAGTAGGAGTATAGGGATTATGTGTAGGGCCATGAGTAGGTGTTCTCGTGTAGAGGAGTTTTGGATTGATGTGATGTGGGATGGTAGGGCTCCTCGTTGTGTTGTTATTAGTATATATAGGGTATATGAGGCAGTTAGGAAGATTGCGGCCCCGGTCAGGATGATTGTGAGTGAGGATCAGTTGAATAGGGCGATTACAATGGTTAGTTCGGCTATCAGGTTGATTGTTGGGGGAAGGGCTATATTTGTAAGGTTTGCTATGAGTCATCAGGTGGCCATGAGGGGGAGGAGGGGTTGAATGCCTCGTGTAAGTAGGAGGATTCGGCTGTGGGTACGTTCATAGTTGGTGTTGGCCAGGCAGAATAGCATGGAGGAGGTTAGGCCGTGTGCGATTATTAGAATTATTGCTCCAGAGATTGCTCATTGGGTTTGAATTATGGTTGCGGCTACCACTAGGCCTATGTGGCTGACAGATGAGTAGGCAATTAGGGATTTTAGGTCGATTTGTCGTAGGCAAATAGCGCTGGTTATTAGCGCTCCTCATAGGGCTAGGGTGATAAAGGGATAGTGGAGGTTGCTTAGTGATGGGTTTACCAGTATTGTGATTCGGATGATGCCGTAGCCTCCTAGTTTTAGTAGGAGGGCGGCCAGGAGCATGGAGCCGGCAATTGGGGCTTCTACATGGGCTTTGGGCAGTCATAGGTGCAGTCCGTACAGGGGGGCTTTGACCATGAAGGCCATCATAAGTGCTAGGGTGGACATGAGGTTTGTTCAAGAGTTGGTTATTGATGGGTGTGAGAGTTTGAGCATTGGGAGGTATAGGGTTCCGATTTGGTTGTGAAGATGGAGTATTGTGATTAATAGTGGGAGGGAGCTAGCTAGAGTGTAGAATAGTAGGTAAATACCCGCGTTTAGTCGTTCTGGCTGGCTACCCCATCGAGTAATGAGGATTAAAGTTGGGATCAGGGTAGCTTCGAATGCGATGTAAAAGAGTATTAGTTCTGAGGCAGAGAAGGCTAGGAGAATAAAGGGTTGGGTTAGGATTATTGTTGTGATGAAGATTCGTTTGCGGATAGTGGGTTCTTGTTCTAGGTGGTTTTGGCTTGCTATGATTATGAGAGGGAGCAGTCAGCAAGATAGGACTAGTAGAGGGGAGGAGATTTGGTCTACGGAGGTTCAAGGGGTTAGGCTTTTGTTTGGGAAGTAGGTTGGGGTTAGTCATTGTAGGCTGGCAGCAGCGATCAGTAGGCTGTATGCTGTGGTGTTAGTTCATAAGTGTTTGCGTGGGGAGAGGAGTGCTAGGGGGAGTAGTATAATAGTTGGGACCATAATTTTTAGCATTGTAGGAGGTTGAAGTTGTGAAGGTGGTCGGAGCCGTGGGTTCGGGTGGAGGCTACAAGTAGAGCAAGTCCTGTTCCTGCTTCACATGCGGAGAAGGTTAGTATTAGGATTGGTAGGATGGTTGAGGATGATGATTGTGTTTGGATTGGTCATATGGATAGGGCGACATACATGGATAGTATCATGCTTTCTAGGCATAGTAGGGCGGAGATCAGGTGGGTTCGGTGGAAGGCTAATCCTAGGCCGCTTAGGGTGAAGGCTGAGTAGAAGCTTAAGTGGAAGAGGGTCATGAAGAAAGTTATAGGGTGGTAGCTATAATCTGTTGAGTCGAAATCAACTATCTTGTTTAGACTAACTTTCTGTTATTCTGCCCACTCTAGGCCTCCTTGGGCTCATTCGTGGATTAGTCCTAGTGTGAGAAGGAGAATTAGAAGGGAGGCTCAAAATAGTGTTGTAGTGGGGGTCTGTAGTTGGGTGGCTCATGGGAGGGGTAGTAGGAGGGCGATTTCTAGGTCGAATAGGAGGAATAGGATTGCTACCAGGAAGAATCGGATGGAGAAGGGCAGCCGGGCGGAGCCTAGAGGATCAAAGCCGCATTCATATGGAGATAGTTTTTCTGGGTCGGGGTTTGTTTGGGCTAGTCAGAAGTTTAGTATGGTTAGGATAATGCTCAGGGTTAGAGATAGGGTGATTATGAATGTGATTATGTTCATTGCTCTTCTCTGGGTTTACACCAGATTTTAAGGATTGGAAGTCGATTGTAATCAATATACTAGAAGAGCAAGATCCTCATCAGTAGATAGAGACGTAGAGGAATAGTCAGACAACGTCTACGAAATGTCAGTATCAGGCTGCTGCCTCAAAGCCGAAGTGGTGGTTTGTTGTGAAGTGGTACTTAATTAGGCGGATAAGGCATACTAGGAGGAAAGTAGTGCCGATAATGACATGTAGGCCGTGGAATCCGGTGGCAACGAAGAATGTAGAGCCGTATACACCGTCTGCGATGGAGAATGGTGCTTCATAGTATTCTATAGCTTGTAGGGCAGTGAAGTACAGACCTAGGAGGACTGTTAGGGTGAGGGCTTGGATTGCTTGTTTTCGTAGGGCTCCTGTGATGCTGTGATGGGCTCATGTGACTGTGACGCCAGAGGCTAGGAGAATAGCAGTATTTAGAAGAGGGACTTCTATTGGGTCTAGGGGTTTGATTCCGACAGGGGGTCATTGACCTCCTAGTTCTGGGGTGGGGGCAAGGCTTGAGTGGAAGAAAGCTCAGAAGAAGCCGAGGAAGAAAAAGGCTTCCGATGTGATGAATAGGACCATACCGTAGCGCAGGCCTTTTTGTACGGTTGGGGTATGGTGACCCTGGAATGTGCTTTCTCGTACAATGTCTCGTCATCATTGGAACATGACAAGGGCGGTAGTGAGTAGTCCGATGATAAGGAGTAGGGGGGAGTGGGTGTGGAATCATATTGTTAGGCCTGAGGTAGTGAGAAGGGCGGCGGCTGCTCCGAGGATGGGTCATGGGCTGGGATCTACTATGTGGTAGGAATGTGCTTGGTGTGCCATTTGGGGTTAGATGTTTTCTTGGAGGTAGAGGCTTAGTAATAGGACGAATACGTAGGCCTGGATTATAGCTACGGCTACCTCTAGGATGGTTAGTAGGAATAGTACTAGTAGGGTTAGCAGGGATACTGCTGGTATTGTTGAGAATAGGGCTACTGTAGCTGTAGAAATGAGCTGAATGAGAAGGTGTCCCGCTGTCAGGTTTGCAGTTAGGCGGACTCCTAGGGCTAGGGGGCGAATGAGGAGGCTTGTAGTCTCAATTATGATGAGGGCTGGGATTAGGGGTGTAGGGGTGCCTTCTGGTAGCAGGTGGCCTAGGGAGGCGGTGGGTTGGTTGCGTAGTCCTGTTAGAAGGGTGGCGAGTCATAGAGGGAAGGCTAGGGCTAGGCTCATGGATAGCTGAGTGGTTGGGGTGAAGGTGTAGGGTAGTAGGCCTAGAAGGTTAATTAGTAGTAGGAAGACTATTAGTGATGTTAGGATTAGGGCTCATTTGTGACCTTTTTTGTTTAGTGGGGTTATTAGTTGTTTTGTGATCAGGTTGATGAGTCATAGTTGTAGGGTGGATAGGCGGCTGGTGATTCATCGGTTGTTTGGGGCGGGGAGTAGAAGGGCTGGGAATGTTATTGCAATGAGAATTAGAGGGATTCCTAGTAGGGAGGGACTTGAGAATTGGTCGAAGAAGCTTAGGTTCATGGTCAGGTTCAGGGGGAGGTGGTTGGAGTTGTTGGTGCCTTGCTAGAAGGTGGATTGGTGGATACAAATGCCAGAAGTTTGGGCTGGATGAGGAGGGAGAATGTGAGTCATGTGATTAGCATGATAAAAAATCAAGGGCTTGGGTTTAGTTGAGGCATATCATTAAGGAGGGGCTTCCCTCTTTCTTTAGCTTAAAAGGCTAATGCTGTTCCATAGCTTCTTAATGGTTAGGATGATAACAGGGAAGATCAGCTTTCGAAGTTGGCGAGTGGGACGGATTCTACTACAATGGGCATAAAGCTGTGGTTTGCTCCGCAGATTTCTGAGCATTGTCCGTAGAACACTCCAGGTCGAGAGGCTAGGAAGGAGGTTTGGTTCAGACGTCCCGGGATTGCATCGGTTTTTACACCAAGGCTTGGTACAGCTCATGAATGTAGTACGTCGTCTGCGGTAACAATGACTCGTACAGTGGAGTGTGTGGGGACGATAACGCGGTGGTCTACTTCTAGTAGTCGGAAGTGACCTAGTGGCAGGTCTGTTGTGGGGATTATGTAGGAGTCGAATGTTAGGTCCTTGAAGTCAGTGTATTCGTAGGTTCAGTACCATTGGTGCCCGATGGCTTTTAGGGTAAGGTCTGGTTCGTTGATCTCGTCCATCATGTAGAGGATTCGTAGAGATGGGAGGGCAAGTGTAATTAGGACTGCGGCCGGGAGGATGGTTCAAACCAGTTCGATCACTTGTGCGTCAACTGTGTTTGATGATAGTTTTCCTGTCAGCATGATGGTTAGTAGGTATAGGACTAGGCTGCAGATGGCTAGGGCGACCATTATAGCATGGTCGTGGAATTGTACTAGCTCTTCTATGATGGGTGATGAGGCGTCTTGGAAACCGAGTTGTGAGTGGTTGGCCATGTTTGGATAGAGGTGTACAGGATTTTCGCCTGTGATTTAGCCTTGACAAGGCTATGTAATTGTTTTACTAACACCTCTTATGAGAAAGAAGCATAAGTGGTCTATGCGGTTGGCTTGAAACCAACATATGGGGGTTCGACTCCTTCCTTTCTTGGACTTGGACGAAGGCGGGTTCTTCGAAGGTGTGGAATGGAGGTGGGCAGCCGTGAATTCATTCAATGTTTGTGGTTGTTAGTTCTGGTTGTAGGGCTTTGCGTTTAGATGCGAAAGCTTCTCAGATGATGAACACTAGCATGATCACAGCTGTTATGGAGATTAGTGAACCTACTGAAGAGATAGTGTTTCATAGGGTGTAGGCATCTGGGTAGTCTGAGTATCGTCGTGGCATGCCGGCTAGTCCCAGGAAGTGTTGGGGGAAGAAGGTGAGGTTGACACCTACGAATATTACCCCGAAGTGGATTTTAGCTCATGTAGAGTGGAGTGTGTATCCTGTGAATAGGGGGAATCAGTGGGTGAAACCTGCTAGGATTGCAAACACTGCTCCTATTGACAGTACATAGTGGAAGTGGGCTACTACGTAGTAAGTGTCGTGCAGTGCAATGTCTAGGGAAGAGTTTGCTAGGACGATGCCTGTAAGTCCTCCAATGGTGAATAGGAAGATAAAGCCTAGTGCTCATAGTATAGGTGGGTCCCATTTGATGATGCCTCCGTGTAGTGTTGCAAGTCAGCTGAACACTTTGATGCCAGTTGGGATAGCGATGATTATAGTGGCAGATGTAAAGTATGCTCGAGTGTCTACATCCATCCCCACTGTAAACATGTGGTGAGCTCATACAATGAATCCTAGGAATCCGATGGATAGCATGGCTCACACTATTCCTATGTAGCCGAATGGTTCTTTTTTGCCTGCGTAGTAAGCTACGACATGGGAGATAATGCCAAATCCTGGTAGGATTAGAATATACACTTCTGGGTGACCGAAGAATCAGAAGAGATGTTGGTAGAGAACTGGGTCACCTCCTCCTGCTGGGTCAAAGAAGGTAGTGTTGAGGTTGCGGTCAGTAAGGAGCATGGTAATTCCGGCGGCCAGGACTGGAAGTGAGAGTAGTAGTAGGACTGCGGTAATTAGTACGGATCAAACGAATAGGGGAGTTTGGTATTGTGATAGGGCGGGTGGTTTTATGTTGATTGCTGTGGTGATGAAGTTGATTGCTCCTAGAATAGAGGAGATACCTGCTAGGTGGAGGGAGAAGATGGCTAGGTCAACTGAAGCTCCGGCATGTGCTAGGTTGCCAGCTAGAGGGGGGTATACGGTTCAGCCTGTTCCTACTCCTATTTCTACGGTGGAGGAGGCTAGTAGGAGGAGGAAGGATGGGGGAAGTAGTCAGAAGCTCATGTTATTCATTCGGGGGAATGCTATATCTGGGGCTCCGATTATTAGAGGGACTAGTCAGTTTCCAAACCCTCCGATCATGATGGGCATAACTATGAAGAAGATTATCACGAAGGCATGGGCGGTGACTACCACGTTGTATACTTGGTCGTCTCCTAGGAGGGCACCGGGTTGACCTAGTTCTGCTCGGATGAGAAGGCTTAGGGCTGTGCCTACTATTCCTGCTCATGCGCCAAAAATCAGGTATAGGGTGCCGATGTCTTTGTGGTTGGTTGAGAATAGTCATCGGTTAACGAATGTCATAGGTAAGATGGCTGAGTGTGTAAGCGTTAGGCTGTAGTCCTTTTTACAGAGGTTCAATTCCTCTTCTTATCGACTCCGTAGTGAAATTCATGGTGGGTTGCAAGCTCATTGATGCGCATTGATAGTGTGCCGGGGTCTGTTAGGCAGAGGCCTGTTGGTTTGGGCATGTAGCTGTTAACTACAGAGTTATGGGATCGAAGCCCATCTGTCTAGGTACAATGGTAAAGCCCTAGCTTAAGTTAAAGTACCTGAGTTGCATTCAGGGGATGCAGGGTAGTGTCCTGCGGGTTTTAGCAGAAGCTAAGAGAGTCTAACTCTTGTTTAAGGCTTTGAAGGCCTTCGGTTTAGGTGAACCTAAGCTTCTTATAGAAGAGAGTGGATTATTGGGGAAATGGGTAGGAGAGTAGTGGATATGGTTATTATGATGGCGACGGAGGTGGGAATGGATTTGTTAGTGTGTCATTGTTTTATTTGGGTTGTGGTGTGTGGAGGTAGTGTGATTGTTGCGCAGTATGCAAGGCGAAGGTAGAAGAATAGTCCTAGCAGGGATAGAAGGGAGATTGCCACTGCTGCTGTGGCCATGCTTTGTTTGGTTAGTTCTTGAATGATGAGTCACTTGGGTAGAAATCCTGTTAGAGGGGGTAGTCCTGCTAGGGAGAGTAGGGTTAGGAATAGCATAGCGTTTAGTGATGGGGCTTTTGTTCATGATGTTATTAGGGTTGATAGCTTTAGAACTTTAGTGGAGTTCAGGGTTAGGAATGTGGCAGCGGTCATGAGGGCGTAGAGGTAGAAGTTTAGTAGGGTTAGTTTGGGATTATAGGAAATAATGATGGTTATTCAGCCTAGATGGGCAATGGAGGAGAAGGCTAAGATTTTTCGTACTTGGGTTTGGTTTAGTCCTATTCATCCCCCTAGGGCGGTGGAGAGGATGGCCATTCAAGTCAGTACTGTTGGGTTGAGAGAGTGTGATGTTATTAGGAATAATGTGATTGGCGGGAATTTTATGACCGTGGATAGGAGTAGTCCGGTGGTGAGGGGAGCCCCTTGCAGTACTTCGGGGAATCAAAAGTGGAATGGGACTAGTCCTAGTTTTATTGCGATAGCTGAAGTTAAGATTAGGCACGATTCGGGTTGGGTTAGTTGGGTAATGTCCCATTGTCCGGTGCATCATGCGTTAGTTATGCTGGAAAACAGCACTAGGGCTGAGGCAGTAGCTTGGACTAAAAAGTACTTGGTTGCGGCTTCGATGGCTCGGGGGTGGTGGGATTTGGAGATTAAAGGTAGAATGGCTAGAGTGTTGATTTCAAGGCCGGCTCAGGCGGTGATTCAGTGGTTGCTGGAGATTGTGATGGTTGTTCCTAGTAGGAGGCTTGTGGCAAAGATTAGTTTTGCTTGGGGGTTCATTAGCAGGGGAAGGAGTTGAACCATCATTTTCGGGGTATGGGCCCGATAGCTTGTTTAGCTGACCCTACTAGAAAATAATATAAAGGAAGTATGGAGGGTTTTGATCTCTCTAGTGTAGGTTCAATTCCTGCTTTTCTAGGAGTAGGAAATGAGAGGGCTGGTATACCTCTATGTTCACTTTATCATAGTGACCCTTAGGCGTTCAGGCACATTTCCTGGGCCCTTACAGATAAGGTGGGAGGCCTGCGTAGCAGATTGGCATGCTGATGTGTCACAGGCATAGGGCTAGGGTTAGTGGAAGGAAGTTTTTTCATAGTAGATGCATTAGTTGGTCATATCGGAATCGGGGGTAGGAAGCACGAATTCATAGGAACCCTGCTGATAGGAGAAGGGCTTTTGTGGCCAGCACGACGGGGAATAGTTCTTGTGGTAGGTTGAAGAGGCTTGGGTTGAAAAATAGGATGGCAGTTAGTGTGTTCATAAGCATGATGTTGGCGTATTCGGCCAGGAAAAAGAGGGCAAAAGGCCCTGCTGCGTACTCTACGTTGAATCCTGAAACTAGCTCTGATTCACCTTCTGTCAGGTCAAAGGGAGCACGGTTTGTCTCGGCGAGTGTGGATACGTATCATATCATGGCTAGGGGTCAGCAGGAGAAGATCAGGTAGAGGGGTTCTTGGGTGGTTGCGAGGGTGCTGAGGGCGTAGTTTCCGCTAAGTATAATGATAGATAGGAGAATAATTGCTAGGGTGACCTCATAGGAGATAGTTTGGGCTACTGCTCGCAGAGCTCCAATTAGGGCGTATTTTGAGTTGGAGGCTCAGCCTGATCATAGGATTGAGTATACTGCCAGGCTTGACATTGCTAGTAGGAATAGTAGCCCTAAGTTAAGGTCCGCTAGAGAGAACGGTAGTGGGAGGGGAATTCAAATTGAGATCGCAAGTAGAAGAGCTAGTATTGGAGTTGCAATGAATAAGATTGGAGAAGACGTTGATGGGCGAATTGGCTCTTTGATAAATAGTTTTACCCCGTCTGCTAGGGGTTGTAGTAAACCAAAGGGGCCGACAACGTTTGGGCCTTTCCGGCCTTGTATGTAGCTTAGGATTTTTCGTTCTACTAGTGTGAGGAAGGCTACTGCTACTAGGATGGGGATAGCATAGGAGAGGGCTATGACAAGGTTAATTATAAGTGGGTGGTTGATCATGGGAAGGAGAAGAAGCTAGGGAGAGGATTTGAACCTCTGAGTTAAAGGACTTAAGCCTTTTGCATTTGCCGAGCTCTGCCACGCTAGCTAGTCCTTTTCTAGGACGTGGGGGGAGTGATAGCCTTTCGTAATTTAGTTGGTTTCATTACTTAAGGCGAAGGCTTGCTTGTGGTATTGGCCTCACTTTTCCTATCCTTTCGTACTGGGAAGAGTTCATCATAGATAGAAACCGACCTGGATTACTCCGGTCTGAACTCAGATCACGTAGGACTGTTAATCGTTGAACAAACGAACCCTTAGTAGCGGCTGCACCACTAGGATGTCCTGATCCAACATCGAGGTCGTAAACCTCCCCGTCGATATGGACTCTTGGAGGAGATTGCGCTGTTATCCCTGGGGTAGCTTGGTCCATTGATCAAATATATTGGGTCTGGGTGCTGTTAGCACGTTGAGATGTCGCTCTTGGTCTAGAGTTATGGTCCAATTTTTGGAGGTTTTGTTTTGCTCCAAGGTCGCCCCAACCGAAAAAATGCGAACCAGTGGCCTGTAGAGTAAGTGCGCCCGAGTTGGGGGTGGATGTATGTTAGGGTGGTCGCTGTTTTTAAAGTTCCACAGGGTCTTCTCGTCTTATGTGTTTATCCCTGCTTTCGCACAGGGAGATCAATTTCACCGATCGCCTGTAAGAGACAGTTAAGACCTCGTTTAGCCATTCATACAAGTCCCGATTTACGGGACAATTGATTGCGCTACCTTTGCACGGTTAGGATACCGCGGCCGTTAAACATCAGGTCACCGGGCAGGCATCACCTTCAATACTTGTCTATAGGTTTGCTGAAGGCTATGTTTTTGGTAAACAGTCGGGCCTTGACGTGTTTGCCTAGTTCCTTTTACAGGTTTTAATCTTTCTTAATGGACGCTCCTCTGTCGGGTTAACAAGTTATATTAATACGGTGCTTGTTGGATTGTCTGTATATGGTGGCTTGTTAATAATGTACGGATGTAAGCTTGCGTCGAAGAGGGAGAACCCTGGTTACTCATTCTAGCATTAATTCTCCTATTGTTATAGGTTAGCCTGTTATTGATGAGGGAGTCATATTGTTCTTATATTTTTAGAGCACAGAGCTTTAACGCACTCTTTGTTGATGGCTGCTTGAGGGCCCACAGTAAATCTGTATTTTGATTATTTATCCGCTCGTAGAGATTGTATTCTTCTTTAAAGGAGCTGTACCTCCTTTAAATAGCCCTTAATTCGCTTCATTAGGGTTTTGATTTTCCTTGGAGAAGAATTAAGAGTGAACTTAGATTCGTTTCACAGGCAACCAGCTATCACCCAGCTCGGTTGGCTTTTCACCTCTACTAACAAGTCATCCCACTCTTTTGCAACAGAGACGGGTTCGCTCAAGATTAGCTGCTCGTAAGTAGCTCGCTTGGGTTTCGGGGTGGCAAACTAAAATTCATTTTGCTTGGTTTTTCTTGCTAGACCATGATGCAAAAGGTACAAGGGTTGATCTTTGCTGTTTTTAGCTTATTTTTTTCATTACTATTTCATCTTTCCCTTACGGTACGTGGTCTCTATCGCTCCAATGGTGTCTTTTCTATCGCCTATACTGGGACTAGTAAATGCTTTAGTTAGGTTTATGGTAGTAGCTTTGTTATTCTAGGTCATGCAGATTGGGCTAGAGTTTGGCATCAAGACGACCTGGTGTGAGCAGATATCTTTCAGGCGTAAGCTGAATGCTTTCATTAAAGCTACGTCTTGGTAATCTAAGTGCACCTTCCGGTACACTTACCTTGTTACGACTTACCTCATCTTCGGCTGCGTAGCTTATTAGGTATGGGGGGGGGGGGGTCGCTTTTGATGAGGGTGACGGGCGGTATGTACGTGCTCCAGGGCCGGCTTAAAGAGGGCTCGATTGTCCCACTTTACTGCTAAATCCTCCTTCCAGGGACAATTTCATATCCCTTTGCCGTGATGTTCTAATCTAGAAAATGTAGCCCATTACCTCCATTCCATAGGCTATACCTTGACCTGTCTTACTAGCGTTGTAGGGCTATTGCGTCCACTGTTGGGCCTTCATGCTGGGTGGGCTGGCGACGGCGGTATATAGGCTGATCTGGGCAAGGAATGGTCAGGTATATCGTGGATCATCGATTACAGAACAGGCTCCTCTAGGTGGGTTTGGAACACCGCCAGGTCCTTAGAGTTTTAAGCGTTGGTGCTCGTAGTTCTCGGGCGGATGCTCCGGTAAGATCGAGCATCAAGATTTAGGGCCAGGCATAGTGGGGTATCTAATCCCAGTTTGGGCCCTGGCTTTCGTGGAGTTCAATAAATCGTGGGTCTAAGATCTTCTTCGGAGGCGGCCTTATGGGCATCTTGGGCTTGCGACAGCTCAGTTACCTTTTAATCTTAGTTACTTCGGATAGCATGTGACCACTCTTTACGCCGTTATAACGTTAATTTGGGTCTCCTGTATGACCGCGGTGGCTGGCACAGGATTGACCGACCCTTAGCTTGCTATGGCTAAGTCAAGTTTACACTCATTGCTTAATGTTAACTACTGCTGAGAACCCGTGGGGGCGTGGCAATTGCAAGGCGTCTTGGGCTACAACATGGGTGTGCCTGATACCTGCTCCTGTCGACCTAGTATTAGGGGACCCAGGGCGTCTACACTGGCGCGCGGATACTTGCATGTATATACCTAGCAACAACCAACGGTAAGGTTAGGACTAAGTCTTTTGTCCTTGGGTGCATGTAACAGCCATCTTGACATCTTCAGTGTCATGCTTTGTTTAAGCTACAGGGAC